TCCTAATTTTTATGAAATACAAGATGCTCATTGAATAATCAGAAACTAATCTTCACCTTTTACCACAACTACAACTCTAGATATTCAAAGAGATGAAGTCTCATTAACATATTATGCATATTATGGATAAGCTAAATAATGAATAAAATAAATAAAAAAAAACGACAATACAATTAGAGAGATTCATTAAGATTTTCTGATTTTGAAGATACTTTTGGGAGGATAAGCCCAGTCAATAGGATGAAACTCAAAGAGTTCATGATGTCGAACTATGTACCGCGCACGTCATTTAGATGGGCTCCAGAAAGTCACATAGGAGGAAATAAAGAAATAAAATATGAAAAGAAAATAGAAAGAAATGATAAGGGGATCAGATTCTATTTGTATTTGTACTGTATCGGAGATGAATCTTGGCTATTCGCACCCCTCAACTCCCCTAGACTAGACTTTTAGGTTTTTCAACCAACCAATTTACCTTTTGTAATATGTCTGAAGTATTAATATTTTCTTTTACATACTTTATCTTATACATATCAAAAAGAGTATATACATATGCTCTTTACTCATCTTTAACTATTTTATTCTATAAAATAAAAGGAGTACATCCCCAGATATTTAGATGGATAAATATGTATCATGCTTTATACTATATTAATGAATATGCATGGCGACTCATATCAATTAATTTGTAGAATAGATACTCATACAAATTGCTCATGTGCCAGGAACCAGATTTGAACTGGTGACACGAGGATTTTCAGTCCTCTGCTCTACCAGCTGAGCTATCCCGACCATCCCTTACGCACCTTCCTCATTTTAATATAGGACTTGGGTCTATGTCAATTAAAAAGACGAAAGGGGAATTGCAAAGTCTTATCCAGGCCTTGTTGGAATTTCTTGGATCTTCAAAAAAAGACTTTGTAAGTTTCAGTACAGTACGAGTAATAAAATGAATTTTTAATTATTCAAATTGAAAATTGGGATTCCTTTCTCAAAGATGTTCATTTGTACGTCTTTCATATAGATCACAGGGCTTGTGATAAGAAAAAGATTTTCGCTCAGATACGTTTGTAAAATTAGAATGAACGAGAAAGATAACGAATTTTGAACCGCTAACGAAATGAGAAGGTAGGATAAATAATTAGGGAATCAAATGGGCCTTTTTGGGGATAGAGGGACTTGAACCCTCACGATTTTTAAAGTCGACGGATTTTCCTCTTACTATAAATTTCATTGTTGTCGATATTGACATGTAAAATGGGACTCTATCTTTATTCTCGTCCGATTAATCCATTCTTCAAAAGATCTATCAGATTTTGATGGAGTAAATGATTTGATTAATGAATATTTAATTCTTTTTTCAACTTAATAATTGATTTACAATAATTCTTTAATTTTTCATGAAAATTAAAAGAAATACGGATTTGGGTTGTCATTAATCATTTGAAGATACTATTTCAGTACGTATACGTATATAGGTTTATTCTTCATCCTTTCTGGAGTGATTCCTTTACTAACGCACCGCAGCCAACTCCATTTGTTAGAACAGCTTCCATTGAGTCTCTGCACCTATCCTTTTTTATTATCGCCTTCTGAACCCTTGTTTGTTTTCAGAAAACCGGATTTGGCTCAGGATTGCCCATTTTTAATTCCAGGGTTTCTCTGAATTTGAAAGTTATCACTTGGTAGGTTTCCATACCAACGCTCAATTCAATTCAATTAAGTCCGTAGCGTCTACCAATTTCGCCATATCCCCCCTTTTGGTTTGTGATTAGGATTTCATTATGATACCTTTTTCCTTTTTATTTCATTTATATTATGATATGATGGAACTGTTGAATTCATTAGATAGCGATTCGCATATTGAAAACTGTTTTCTTATATTTGGATTTCTTGTCTATCTTCTTTCATCTCTCTCGGAAACTCATATTTGATACAATTAGAAAAGATTCTATTATTTCTCTATCCACAAATCAATATATAATCTAGATGGATACATATCACATATATAGTATACTTAATACTATATTATTATATATAAATGTATAGTATTATTACACCTATATTATAATTCTGCTTAATATATATTTTACATATATTTCCCTATTTATATCGTTTTTAGCGTACAATCTTGAATACTTGAACGGTCGATTCTTTTGTTTTCGTCTTAGCTCTTATCTTTGCTAACTAAAAATAACTATTAAGTGAATATAATATTGAATATAATATTAATAACCATAACGAATCTAATGGCTATAACTAATAATTAATTCCTTTTTTTTTGAATAATTAAATTTAGAATGAAATTATTTCGAATATTATTATTATAATGTAAAATCTTAATTAATGTAATTAATATGTATTAATTATATTCTATATATATCGAATACTAGAATAAGATTCTACTTTAATTAGTAAGTTATAGTAATTTAATTACTAGATTCTCTTTAAGATTCTAAATAGATAAGATAGAAAATGAGAATATTTAATGTAATAAAATTAATAGTTTAGTTTATATACTAATTTAATAGTATTAAAATAACTAATAAAATATTTTAATATTAAAGAAATAGACAATAGAATTAGATTAGTAAAAAAAAAAAAGAATTTTGAATTTCAAATATCATTTAAATTCAAAAATAAAAAAGAATCTTATTATCTAATTAACTAAATTAAGCTAATTAAGATATTGATTATTGATAATCATGTATTTGCTATGATAAATAGATCAAAATTATATATTGCTATATTAATATATTAATTAATATATTAATCGGTATATTAATTGTTATGTTCTATAATATTCAAATATCCGATATTTATTTGAAATTCTATTATATAGTTTTTATATTAATAGAAATTATTCTAGATTCATAGTAATTGTGAAGAGTTAAGAGTGAACAGTTAATAGCTAAGATTTAAGATTCCAGTAGTTTACTAAATTCCTATGTGTGTCCAATTTATGTTATGCGAGCCCGCTTAGCTCAGAGGTTAGAGCATCGCATTTGTAATGCGAGGGTCATCGGTTCGACTCCGATAGCTGGCTTTTTCCATATGTTTGATTTTCTTTTTGCATAGTTGATAATATGAAATCAAAGAAATTGAAAAGGCTTCTTCCCCCTTTCCCAAAGGGCACTGATCTATTATCTCATAAGAACTTCCAATTATTAAAAAAAATTGGAGGAGTTTGATCTATGTAGACCAAATCAATCAAGAAAAGAACCCTTAAACTTAAAAAAGATTTTCTATTTTCTATTAATTTTAATACGATATATTATATAATATATATATATAATATATTAAGTTAAGGCCCGGATATTGATATACAATTTATCTAATTATTCTTTCGAATTTTTCTTTGGAATACAATACTTCAATAAATTTTGATTAATTTATTATTTTTAATTTGAATTATATTTTTCATTTTTCTATTTATCATTTAGTTTAGTTTAATTTCATTTAGGTTTATGAAACTTTATAAGGAGTCTTTATGTCGCGTTACAGAGGGCCTCGTTTCAAAAAAATACGTCGTTTGGGGGCTTTACCGGGATTAACTAGTAAAAAACCTAGAGCTGGAAGTGATCTTAGAAATCAATTACGCCCCGGTAAAAAATCTCAATATCGTATTCGTTTAGAAGAAAAACAAAAATTGCGCTTTCATTATGGTCTTACAGAACAACAATTACTTAAATACGTTCGTATAGCCGGAAAAGCAAAAGGGTCAACAGGTCAAGTTTTACTACAATTACTTGAAATGCGGTTGGATAACATCCTTTTTCGATTAGGTATGGCTTCAACTATTCCTCAAGCCCGGCAATTGGTTAATCATAGACATATTTTAGTTAATGGTCGTATAGTAGATATACCAAGTTATCGATGCAAACCCCGAGATATTATTACAGTGAGAGATGAACAAAAATCTAAGTCTCTGGTTCAAAATTATCTTGATTCATCCTCCCCTGAGGAATTGCCAAAACATTTGACTCTTCACCCATTCCAATATAAAGGATCAGTCAATCAAATAATAGATAGTAAATGCGTCGGTTTGAAAATAAATGAATTGCTAGTTGTAGAATATTATTCTCGTCAGACTTAAACACAACTAAAATAAGAAGGATTCGGACAATTTTGCCCTTCCTTTCACCGATATAAAGAGACCCTCAGGAAGGCTTTTTATCCGGGGATTTTTTCCCACTCATGTATCATAGATTGATAGGGAGATCTTCATTCCTTGTCCATTCTTTCCAGTATAATCCATACCACAGAAATTAGGATTAGGAATAGAGAAGCCATATGTATAACTGTTGGAATAATGGTATGCATTGTTATTTGATATATTGCGATCAATAACATTGGTGAATTAGGTTGAAGGGTACGGAAAGAGAGGGATTCGAACCCTCGGTAAACAAAAGCCTACATAGCAGTTCCAATGCTACGCCTTCAACCACTCGGCCATCTCTCCTGCATAATGATTATGGTTCATAAACCGAATGAATAGTGATTCATATTTAGGTTTTTGGATAGGTGCGTACACTCTATTTTAACTATAAAAGAAAAACGCTGCCAAACCCTTATTCGAGGCTGGCGGGGGATAAAAATGATTTTGTGAGACAAAATATTTAAACCAATAAATATAAGGTATTTATTCATGTTTACAAAGAAGGCACTCCCGACTTTATTTTTGAATATTTATACCGAATTAAATCCCTGAATTGGAACGACTCCACCGATTGATCCATTTTTTTAGACTATGTTTAATGGCTACCTTTAGATCATGATTATATTTAGTTTAGACTCTTATTCTATTTTCATAAAAATTCTAAAATGACTTTCCAATTTTAGATCTTTCAACAATAACCCCTTACCCCATAGATTTATTCCAAATTCATGAAACGCCCCAGGAATCTTTATATTTGATTGTATAGCGTATATCCGTTATATACACAACACAAAAGGGCGGTTATTCTATTTTCATCCATCATAGAACGATTATTCGATTCTTTTTCCTCTTTGGATCATAATTCAATCAAAACTTTTCGAATTATCCTACAGATTAGGATATAAATTCGTTCATTCTTCAACTTTGATGAAATCAGAATAGTTTCCTATATTCTTATAATACTAGATTTAAATGTAAAATTTAATTTACATTTGGATGAAATCCAATCGACTTCAAATATTTCTTAGTTTTTATTGATTCCTGTCAAAAAGAAACAATTTGAGTCGAAGTTTAATTTTACTGAGTGTGTTTTTATGGTATTTCGTATTGTAAAATTCCGTTGTTTGTGGGATTATTTTCTCACAAAAGGTAATTAAAAGAAATTATAGAATGACTTTCTGCCTATGTCTAGATCTCGAATAAATGGAAATTTTATTGATAAGACCTTTTCAATTGTAGCCAATATCTTATTACGAATAATTCCGACAACTTTGGGCGAGAAAGAGGCATTTGCCTATTACAGAGATGGTGCGATTTGATTATTATATTTTTTATTTATTTATTTTATAATTTCATTTAGTTATTTATTTTATTTATTATTTATATATATATATATTTTTTTTCTTTTTTACCACTCTTAGTCTTCTTAGGAGGAAGACACATTATTATTCGGGATAGAAAGAAAAAAGATTATTGAAATAAATCTACGCTTGTTGAAGGTGAAGTTTGTAAATAAAACGAGCCCTTCTGTCGTGTATCCCCGATTAATGCAACCTCAAATGCTTCAATTGTCGATTCTAGAGTATTGAGCGAAAGGTTATACCTATGGTATGGGTTAAGTCAAACTCACTCCATTAGTACCAATAGGAGGCATAGAGGAAGAGGCACTACTCCTAGGAATCAACAACACGAAAACTTTGTTATAAATTATCCCTTTTCCTTATCAGGATCGGGACTAAGAAGAATGGTTGGGACAACAAACATCCATCTAGTTTGTGTTTTGGATACCCATATAACCATCGAAGACTGTTGAAGTGACTTATTCCTGAAAATTAAGATGCGTTTAAGACAAAGAAATTACTGGAGTCACTTTTTTTATCTAGTACCAACATACTAGATGTTAAGGAAAGATCTTTTACAAGAAGGTTGGCTAGAGATTTTTTGTAAAAACACCAGCCCTGCTCAGTTTATAATGAGAATATTTAAATCTTTTTTGATTCCATGTATTATTCTGATTATGTACATAAAAGAGGAGCCGTATGAGATGAAAATCTCATGTACGGTTCTGAAACGGAGATTCTTTAAATCGAATGACGACCGTAACGGATGTCCGCTCAATCCGAAGGAAATTATGCAGAAGCTTTACAGAATTATTATGAAGCTATGCGACTAGAAATTGATCCCTATGATCGAAGTTATATACTCTATAACATAGGCCTTATCCACACACGAAACGGAGAACATACGAAAGCTTTGGAATATTATTTTCGTGCACTAGAGCGAAACCCATTCTTACCACAAGCTTTTAATAATATGGCCGTGATCTGTCATTACGTGCGACTATCTCCACTATAGAAATAAAAAGGGAATAAAAGAGCAAATCTATTAATAATTACTAGAAAAAATAGGCTTTCTACATATGTATCGTCCAAAACAACGATTTTTATCAGCTGTAGCAAAGAAATAAACTTCATAGAATTTGAGATATGAATATGAAGAAATAGGTATGCCTAAATAATTCTATGGATAAAGGATCTAATTGATAGAGAAAGCGCCGTAAAGATCAATTGGCGAGGTTTTGGGCCGATAATACGGACTGCTTATTTATGTCATGATATGAGATAAAAGTTAGGAATCAACTTATGTAATAGAGTTGATCCCCTAAGGTATTGAGCAGCGGTGTAGCATCAGATCCCAAAGATAGTAAGCCTTTTCCTTCTTATAAAGGAAAGTCTTTTTCACAGATTCTATAGAAATTCATATATGAAACCGAGATAGTTACCTTTTTAGAAGACTCTAATAATAGTGGAGATGCCTATGCACTTTATGAAGGTGGGAGAAAAGAGAAAACTGATTAAATTAGTAAGTAAAACTCAAGTTTGAAACTTATAACCATAACCTCTTTTTCTTTTGGTTAACTCGAGAGAAAAAAATGGGATAGATCCACGGATCCACGATAAATCTCATTCAATTAGATATGGTAGATTAAAAAAGGGACGCCAAAAGAACTTGACGGCTGAGCCGTATGAGGTCGGAAACTCTCAAGTACGGTTCTAAGGGAAGGAATTTACCCACCTATTCCGACCGGGGAGAACAGGCCATTCGACAAGGAGATTCTGAAATTGCAGAAGCTTGGTTCGATCAAGCTGCCGAATATTGGAAACAAGCTCTAGCGCTTACTCCCGGTAATTATATTGAAGCGCAGAATTGGTTGAAGATCACAAGGCGTTTCGAATAATAATATCTTTTTTTTTTATTTTATTAATTACTATAAATATTCTATTATTTATATTTAATTTAAGTTTAGAATCTTTATATTTCTTATAATCATATATTTGTTA